TAGAATACGAATTTTTATGTTTACCTTTCCAAATAAAAAAAAAATGTTTTTATGGGAGTTCTATCTCTTGATTTAGTATAGTTTTACAAGAGTTCAAGTTCGAGGAAAGTAAAAATAATATACAATATAAAAATAAAGCTAAGACCCCGGCCTAAAATAAAATAACGAACCTTAAAATACCCAGCGAAACTAATTTTTATTCATAAAATTGACTCTTTTCTAAAAACAAATATTACACCCAATTTTATTTTTAAATCTAGATGATTGCTTATGAATAAGATATTATGAATTAAAGATAAGCCGCTATGGTGAAATTGGTAGACACGCTGCTCTTAGGAAGCAGTGCTAGAGCATCTCGGTTCGAGTCCGAGTGGCGGCACGTAACTTATTAAAAAAGTAAACAGATTCTATAATTAAAATGAATAATGAATTCAAATTCCGATTTTTATTTTACAATTTAGGTATTCTTTTTTTTTATGTATGATATTTTTCAGCCTTAGAACATATATTAACTCATATTGCTTTTTCGGTCGTTTCAATTAGAATTAAAATTTATTTGATAATATTTTTTTATTTTTAGTTGATGAACTCATAAACTATATGATTTACTCAAAAAAGGCACGATAAGGACTTTTTTTTTTTCTAATAAAACGATATTAAAAATCATTCCACCAGGATCTTTTATTTTATTAAAGCGCCAGATTTATAAATTTTCATAAGATCCCCCAGGAATTCCTTCCAGAATTTGTTGAATAATTTTTATGAATTCTGTCATTTAGCCTATTATTTAATACCAGGTTACATAAATCCACCTCTTTTGCTTTGCCATTAACCCCCCAGTTAATTTGTCGTAACTGTAACACTCATAATGATCAACTTTATACAAATCCCATTGCATTTCGGAAACTCGTAGCATTGGTCCTGATAAACCCCAATTTAGTGTTTATTCTGTATCAATAATGCCTACGCCCTCAACTTATTCTAAAAAAAAAAAAAGGATATTGTGTAATAAGCTTTTGATATTCAGTAATCCTGGTTAAAAAATAATTGTAAAAATCCAAACATTTATCTATCCAGTCATAGGGTAATCAGCCAACAGCAACTCCTCTGATACGAAAATAATTATGCATCATGCACATATTGATAGTAGATTTGAATAAATCATATATCAACTCTTGTTCTCGAAAATGTAGAATAAGTAAAGGGGTCTGTGCCCCAATATTTGTCATAAAAAGGGCCGAGCCATAACAAATGGGAAGCGATACGAATAAACTCCAACATAATAGCTCTGGCCAGCCCTTTTAAATACTTTAATATTACCTAGTTGTTCAGATCCATTTACGGGGTTATTACTTTTGTGAACTTTGTGAAGAAAATAGTAGCTAAATAATCCCGACGTGTTACATAAGGCAAATATTGTATAATTGTTTGATTTTTCGCACTTTTTTCATCCCTCTATGTAAATAATCCAATATTGGTTCACAGTCAATAATATCTTCCATTATTGAGAGTAACAATCAGTCGAAGAACACCATGCATTTCTGGGGTGGTGAGAACTCATATTGATTATCATGAAGTCTTTTCTTGTAGTTGGTGCAATCATAAGTTTTCTCGAATAATTCTTCTATGCATTGCTGAAAATAAAAAAATTCATAACAATTTAAATGATTAAAATGGCATCATGACCAAAATTAACGAGTTTTTTTCTCTCGAATATCCAATTCGCTGATTAATTCGTTATGGTGCTTTCTATTTATTTTTGACAAATAAGTCAGCAAGCGTTGACGTTTTCCCAAAATTTTTTGCAAACCTTTCTGAGATGAAGAGTCTTTTTTGTGCAATTCCAAATGTGAAGTCAGTTTCCTTACCTTACAGGTAAAACTGAATATTTGAAATTCAACAGAACCTTTGTTTTCTTTTTTGGAAATAACCGAAATAAATGAATTTTTTACCATAAAAAATCCCCCTTATTGTTTTACAGATATGGATTTTTACCGATTAGTAATAATAATGACATTAATTTGAATGTGGTATATACGATTACAATAATATAATCTGAATTTATTTATGAACTCTTAATTTTATGAATTAAACTTAATTCAATTTTAAATTGGATTTAGTTAGATAGGGATAGAAAAGAATTGGTACATTTTCTATCGAAGAATTTTAATTTAGACATAAAATTAAGAAAGTTCTAAGGTTCTGTTGATTCATTTCTGAAACATTACTAAGATGTAAGACAAGACATGTAATCCATATATTTGTTTGCTTTCATATACCTCATATATCCCCTCATAGGATATTATATAAAAAGCGTATTATTTTTTTTTTCAAATTTTCAATTGCGGATACAGATGTACCCTTAATATACTGAAACGACTACCATTATTCGTATCAAACCAATAACGATTCATACAAGCTAAATCTTCTAATCGATAATTAGGCCAAAGAAAAAGCTTTAATTTTATTAATTGATTTTTCTCTCTATTAAGATGCTTATTGTCATGTGAAACTTGGGTATTATTTTTTCTACTCTTTTCTTTATAAAATACTGAATTTCTATCTATATCATTTCTATTCTTTGAATTTAAACAAATTAGAATTCTTAATTTTCTACGCTGTCTAAACGATAAAATATTTTCAGGAACAAGCAAATCAAAACCATTTTTATATCTATTTTTGACTATTCTTTGATGTGTTGAAATAGCTTCATAAAAATGATTCTTCGAAACATATCTTTGCTCTTGGTATTTTTGATTAATTTGGTATTTATTCTTATGAATCAACGAAACACCTATGGTTTGATACATAATAAATTGTCTATCTTTTTTTCCAGATAGATGAAGGGGTTCTAAAATCAGTATTCCTCTTTTCGTAAATTCTTTAAGAATTAAATTCTCCTGAATCATCATTATAGCCAAATTAATTTCTCTTTTTTGAACCGAGGATATAATAAATTTTCTTGTATATTTGAGTCTAAGCAGAAGAGAATATAACTTGATATTATTGATTATACTTTCCTTTAAAGTATCGATGGATTTAAATTGAAAAAGAAAATAACCGTCCAGGAATAAATCTAGGTATGCTTCCGCCTTGTCTTGTTTTTTATTTATCCTCTTTTCCATGTCTGACCTTACATAATTTTCTTCAATATCTTTTTGTTGTGAGAGAAGGGATCCAAGATCTCCTCGACTTGTGAGTTCTTTTTCTTTTTTATTTTTATTCAAATTTAAAAGAAGTAATTTACTTGGTATAAACCAAGGTTTCATTTTATATGCATTATAAAGTAATACAAATTCTGGGAAGAACCAAGATTCTAGATTTGATATGGGATGCTTTAGCATTTTTTCATTCATTCTCATCCAATCAAAAAAATCCTTCTTAGAGTTTGTTGGATTTTTTTCTGAAATCATAAGAGAAGAAAGATCTTTTTTAGAAATTATTTGAGAATTATTAGTAATAATTTGAGTATTTCGATTCCTTTTAGTATCTATCATGATAGAGGCCTCAATATCGACGTTTTGTCTAAGATAAAAATTTAGAATTTTCCAATCAAAATATTTCCTATTGGCTGTTTTTTCCATATATGGGATTTCGTCCCTTACTAGATTATTATTTAGATAATTATTAATAGGAATAGGGATGTTTCTCAGCATATAAAAAAGAGTTTCTTTAGACGTGTAATAAAACTCTTGGTTCTTTTTTTCTTGAAACGAGGATCTATATTCCATTTTATTTTCATAATTAAGAAATTTATATGATAAAAGATCATATCTATAGTTTTTTTGAAAATTTTTTTTTGAATATATTTCAAATTCTTTTTGTTTTTTGTAATCTATTAATAGGTCTTTTGAATTACATTTTATTAAAATTTCTTTTTTAACTATATAATGCTGATGAACTTTATTTCGCCATTTTTCTGGTATTAATCTAGACCATTTTATCTGAGATAAATTGTATTGATAATGTTCTCTTAACCAGTTTTTCCATTGATTCATTTCATAACTCGTAAGTTTTTTATCTCTCAATTTTGAATGAATCATTCCTCGCGTTTCAAGGGAATCCTTTATTTCGGGTTTAAGAAAAAAAGGAATTTCTTGGTAGTGAAGAACATATCTTAAGTTAGACGAATTACTAACTTGGATTTGTGATAATTTGTAAAATACATATGCTTGTGACACGTAGGATAAATCTAAGTCATAAAAAGTATGTGAATTTGTTTTACTAATATTATTAAGTAACTTTAAAGTAAAAGGGGTTACATTTTTTTTTTTTTTATTAATCCTTGGTTTTTTTCCTTGTTGTAAAATTATTTTTGAAATTTTTTTTTTTTTAATTTAAGAAAAAGTTCCGTATTCATTTTCAAAATATTAATGCTATATAAAAATATATCTGTGTATATTTTTTCAATATAAAATTTTAAAAAAGGGAGTAATTTACAAATTATTCGAGCCTTTTTTCTGTTTAATATTTGCCCTTTTTTAAAAATTTTATTATTATAATTTTTTTTATTAGCCCTAATAAGATTATTTATTTTTTGAGTTATTTTTTTTTTCTCTTTTGAGATTATTTGTATTTGATTTATAATTTTATTTGTTTGAATAGCTAGGTCCTTAATTTTTTTTTCTGTAACTGAAGAATTTGTCCAATTTGTAGATGAAATTGTACTTAATGATTCGTGAATTATCTGATTGCTTATTAGGGAATCTTTTTCTTTTTTTAATTCTCTCGATTCATATATTTTGACTTCTTTTAATCTAAATAATAAAAAAATTGAATTTACTTTTGAAAGTTTTTGAAATAATTTTGTTTTTTCAAAGAAAACTATTAGAACTCTAAAATACTTATTTTTTAATTTTCCAATTTTTTTATTTAATTCCGTATAAATGGGTTTAAAAAAGGAAAGTTGTTTTCGAGGTGGACCAAAAGGAATTTCGGCTTCCTTTCCCCAAACTGTTAAAAAAGAAGAATCATCTTTTTGTTTTTTCATTAGATCTTTC